TTTCGATAGAAATTCATCTTGATCTGGAATCAAAGAAAGATATTGGAAATGGCTCTTATCTTGTGACTTAGAAAAAAGGTTTCTCTGTACAGGAAGGAAATAACAATTTATTCCCATCGAAAATCTAGGAACAAGAAGATTGAATCTAAATATCGACAAATTCTTTCGAAGTCCAAAGAAATGAAATTTAAAAAAGGAAGGAGGTCAACTGTTCTAATTCAAATTTCATCTCCATCGAATTTTAATATCAGAATAGCGTATAAAGTCATAATGAAATGGGTCAGGTCCACTTACTTTTTTTTGTTGATTTCGAATCTTTCCAATAGGTTTCATTGGGATAATGGAAATTTAGGGATCTTTGATGATTCAAGAGTCGACTTATGATTATTCCTAATCATGAAAATTGATCTAGTAAACGTTCTACTTTCTAACTAGACCTACTATACTCTAACTCAGTATAAGGATAACGTATTATTCGGTTAATTCTTTTTGTATTCCACAACAAAAATCCAAAAAATAGAGCTATTTCTAAATACTATGATTGGACTTTTATGAAAAAAAAATAAAAAAAAAATCAAAGCCCCTTATCGGATTTGAACCGATGACTTACGCCTTACCATGGCGTTACTCTACCACTGAGTTAAAAGGGCTTATTTGATTTAATTCCCGAACTAGTTACTAGGTAGATAAAATTTCTATATCCACATTATATATATAAGTATATGCAGTAGACCTATAGGGGCCAGCGTTTGTTTTTAAAATCATCAACTGGATTTACCTAGCAAGTCTAGGGTAAAATGAGGTGTTTCACAACCGGCCCTAATTTCTTTTATTGAGATGATCTTTATCAAAAAAAAAATTCACTTGACTTATACATAACAGACATGTACACTTGCCAATTCGACATAAAAAAATTTCAAGAGATTTCATCAAATCATGTGATAAATAGATTATATTGGACTAAAGTCTTAGATCAAATTTTGATAACTTCGTGATCCCGCTTACTAGATATATTTTCGTAGATTTATATAGAGAATGGAAATTCTAATGAACCATTCATGAATGACGAATCCAAAACAAAAATTCTATACAATTCTGAAAAACAGAAAGATCCTTCAGATCTAATCATTCCGTTATATTGACAATTTCAAAAAACTGATCATACTATGATGATAGTATGAGGGCGGTTAGACAAGTCGGCCCCCATCGTCTAGCGGTTTAGGACATCTCTCTTTCAAGGAGGCAGCGGGGATTCGAATTCCCCTGGGGGTAGGGTACTACGAAAGGAAGTTGATCATGGATTACCAATAAGCCTCAAATTGATTCTTCCTGGGTCGATGCCCGAGTGGTTAATGGGGACGGACTGTAAATTCGTTGGCAATATGTCTACGCTGGTTCAAATCCAGCTCGGCCCAATAATTTGCAAATCTATCCCGAGATCCCTTATTTTTTTAGAAATACCCCACACGAAGAAAAAAAATAATCAAATTTTCTGCTAGATCCCTTATTTCCCCGGGATTGTAGTTCAATTGGTCAGAGCACCGCCCTGTCAAGGCGGAAGCTGCGGGTTCGAGCCCCGCCAGTCCCGACGGATCCACTATCCAATAAATGCATCACTTCATTTTTCCCTTTACTATGAACTAGTAAAGGGTGTCGGGGGGCATACTTTCATTTCCATTTCTTTCCTATTTTTCCATTTTGTTTGAATTTTGAGAGTACATCAAAGAAATCCCCACCCCCAAAATAGTTCATTTGATGAATATTAGATCTTTTGTACGGCCTCATCTTTATCAAAACTCTTTATCTTCCAAAAAATCACAGTAAAAGGGGAGTTTACAACTTAACTCTTTTTTTCCATTTCGCTTTTATTGTTTGTTTATGTTTAGGTTTGTAACTATGTGACTAATCGAAGTGGAAAGGCCCTTCATCAGATGATTGTACAAGGAAGGCACAAGGTAGGTGAAAAAAATAAGGAAATGGCTAATAACTAAAAGAATTTTTGATTGATTGAGTCAGGAATCCTGATTTGGATTGGTATGGATAAAAGAATTTCCTATGTTATACTATTCAAGTCTCGACGACAAATTGATTTGATAGATCAGATATTGTTATTCATGATATTGATCCGATTCAATAGCATCGAGAGATAATTCAGTCATTGAATTTACAGACGAAAGATTTTTCATCTCTAGGGGATTAAATCCCGAGTTATTGCGAAGTAAAAAAACCGATGAGATTATGGAAGTAAATATTCTTGCATTTATTGCTACTGCATTATTCATTCTAGTTCCTACCGCTTTTCTACTTATCATTTACGTAAAAACAGTCAGTCAAAATGATTAATTCAATTGAATTTCAAAATTCATTTGAATGAAACTTTCCTTCTGAGTTCTTATCAAGAATTTGCGAAGTCAAATTAAAAGGATTCTAATTTTTCGTTTTAACTTAAATGAAATGAGCGGACTAGAATAGGCAATTCTATGTATGTATGGGAAGAAAGATTCATCTATTTCTTTCTTCCCATACATACTATCTATCTCTTAGTCTATAAAGGTGTAATTTAGAATAACTTAAGTTTCTGTACATCAACCTACAATATTCTTTTCATATCTCTATGTATATGAATTCCATATATTGTATGGAATTGACATAAACCCAATTTGCTATATCGATTTGTTCCGATCAATCTAAAATAATCTTATCTTAGGATTCTAATTCCTTTACTTTTATTAATAAGTTTTACTAATAACTAAGAGGAAACCTAACCGATTTTGAACGCCCGAAACATTATATGAAATAAGTCGATAAAGCATAAATAGCCTTTACTAAAAACCAAGCGGAAAATGCCCAATATGTGACTCGCCCAAGGCAAGATCTTATTGTTGCATAGTCTTTCTTAGACAACCACTATCTCTATTTCATTTCTCATAGAAAGTGCGTATACACTTAACAAAATGACTTTTTCGTTGAACAGTAACGAAAAAAAAAAGGGTCCGGTCTCCCTCAGTATCTATCTATAAAGATAGTAAGAGCCCATTCCATTGATTGCAATAGCAAATTTCGGAAGACTTTTTGGTTGTAATAAATTTATAACCCTCTTAATCCCTTTCTTGTCGAAATAGAAACACAGGAGTCGCTGCAATATCTCTTTGATTGAAAGAAAGAGTATGATATGATTCATCTCATAGATTATTCCATTGGACTTCAACGGTATTCGAAATCGAGAGATTTTTATTTGAAATAGTTCAAAGCGGGTCGCAGAATGATCTATAAAACAATTGATACGGTTTGATTCCTCAGCTCAATTAAATTAGTAGTACTTCTAGAGCCCACTTCTTCCCCACACTACGAGTGAAAGGGAAAATGTAAACACTACCATTAAAGCAGCCCAAGCGAGACTTACTATATCCATGTGAATTATGTCCCCTATCTCTATAAATACGAAGGAATTATTCCATTATTCCTCACTAATAATAGTGGAATCAATGGCAGAGAGTCAAAAAGGGATTCTGACCAAACACCGTTGATAAACCAATCCAATAAATCAATTATGATTTCTAATCGGGAAAGATTAAACACAAGAAAAAATACGTCGTAATATCCCAAAGAAATGGCAACATGGAAGAATTACCAATAAGAATAATAAGGCCTATTCGTTTTTTTTGTTGACCTTGAAAAATAGAAAAGGAGATATCACTATCTATTACAGACCTCTATTTCTACATTTGATATAATTGGTACCTTTTTTCCCAATTATCGCTGTGAAACAGGGGGTTTTCCTATGGGCTGCCGAAAAAAATTCTGTATTTTTCCTCCTTTTTCTAGAAAGGTCAATTATCCATTTAATCTAATATTGATTAGATACCTGAACGCTCAGAGATTCTCGGGAGTCCGTCATATATAAAGCAACTTCCGCCCCTTTCCAAAACTATTAATTGAATTAGATAATTGAATTAGATTGGAGAGCCTGATAGGAAATCTGATTCAATTAATAGTCATTAGACACTCCCTTAGTATTAGTAATACAAGAATACAAGGTAGTCGTGAAGTCTTGATAGCCCCTCTACCGATCTACCGAATATTTCTTTGAATCCTAGATGCGAAAGAGGATTCACAAGCTTTTTTTTTTAGAAAACCTTCAGACCACATGCTTAGAATTCTCAACAGTTTGTTTCCTCTGCTTCTACTAGGGAAGAATTCTGCGAGTTAGATCAGCAGAACAGAAGAAGAGAGTTCAAGTTTATTGTTGATCAGGCGACACCCGGATTTGAACTGGGGAAAAAGGATTTGCAGTCCCCCGCCTTACCACTCGGCCATGCCGCCAAAATGATCCAAAATGGAGGAAAATTTTCCCGGATTACTTAATTTTTATTGTACTTGCATTTTGACTCCCGTTTTCCTTAAAACTTTTCCTAACAGAAATAGCCCTTTTGTTTTGGATTTGATCCATCCCCTGATTGATTGGATAGTATCTGAAACTCCACAATGCTAAAAACATTCTCTCGCTTTTCTATTAAAAAATAAAATGTGAATTTTCAGTCGACAAATTTGAACCATTAACTATTTACTTTCTTGTTTCTTGGAATTCATGAACGATTCTGGGATTTGAATCCCAAATTGTGTTTTCCTAATGACATAAGAAAATACAAATTGAGACAGAACTAATCAGTATTGATTTTTTTCAATCAAAAAATCCTTCTCAATTTCAATTATAACAAAACATATGAGTATATGTAAACCCCAGAACATAAATTGTTACACATATATCTATTTTTTAGATATGTTGTCGATAGGGAATTATCATCAAATTTTCTTACTTCACTTCAATTTTGGATTGAATAGAACTTTTGATAAAGCACGACCTCGGCTGTCCCGAATAGAACCGACAATAAAAAAAAAGAGAAGTCGGATATTCTAACTATCTGCATACTTGTTTAAGAAATGCATCCCTTGTTATACACTTCAAATCATATTGTACTCAAAAAAAATCAGTTTCAGTT